ATACCTTATAAATTTTTATAGAATATCTTAGAAATTTTTTTGAGAAATTTTATCACCTTTGGTCCCGAAAGGTAGATATTTGGATTTCTCGATATTTTATTTGAGAAAATAGAACCCCGGACCCAGTAAGAAATCAATTCGCAACGATAGCTCGGAGGGAGCTCATTAATTTGCGAATCCCCCTCTTCTTCCCACTCGGATTCCGAAAATGGGAGTGAATACGATGGGTCCAACTCCTCTGATGGATAAGGATCATCGATTGACTATTTGAAGTACTGCATCTCAAACCACTTTTAATCCCAAGGTTTGAGGAAGTACAATGGGTCAAACTCCTCTGATGGATAAGGATCATCGATTGATCATTTGAAGTATCTCACTTCCTTTTTTATACTTCGTAGTAAAGCCAGAACACAATATCCAGAAATAGTATTATTTTTTTCATACGATTTAATGAAATTTTAATGAAATTCGCAATGCGGGAATGAACCCTATTGCAACGACGTCTTAAAAATATATTGGAATGTAGCTCGGACTCTTGATACAAGATAGAGTCCTTATATTTATTTATATTTATACGATCATCATCGTCATCGGAATCATAGCATAGGACTCATCAGAATCATAGTCCTCATCATCTGAGGAATCAGATGATGATCCTTCATCCGACGAGTTGTTCTCCCGACTTAACTTTACTCTGAAATTCTTCAGAAATTGTGAAAATTTTTATTTGTATGGCCAACCATTGGCGGTATATTGGTTGAAGCCATAGATCAACAACATCAGTAATCTTTTTTTAAAAATGAAAAGTACCTTTTACTTTGCTCCTTTTTTATTTTTATCAAAAAATATCGAATTATATACGAGAAAATCAATTATTTTTTAGTATTATTTTTTAGTTTAGATCATTTATTTTATCATAGAGGTGTTTATTTTCCTAATCAAAAAATAAAGTAGGAAATTAGTGATTTTCATATTTAGCAATAATAAGAAAATTTGTCAATAAGAAAATAGTGATTTTCTTATTTTCTTGTCTTTTAGCAAAAAAAGACAATTAATAGGAAAATAGTGATTTTCTTATTTTATTTTAGCAAAAAAAGCAAATTTTTCAAATCAAAAGAGTAATAGTTCTTATTTTAGAATAGCAAATTTTAGCAAAAAAAGCAAATTAATAGGAAATATATATCTATATATATAGATAGATAGATAGATAGATAGATAGATACATGATATAATCTACACACTCAAATTAGATTAGGTTTGATTCATAGATATTCTTTCCATTATTTTAGAAACTCTATGAGTCGTATGTTTGTTACAATAGCGACAAAATTTTCTCAATTCTAATAAATTGGGTGTATTGAAACGATTCGTTTGAGTAATATATCTAGAAATACCCATTGATTTTTTATTGACACTTCTTCGAACAAACCTAGTAACTCTTAAAAGAACTCTGATTATTACACGACAACTAGTACATTCTGTAAAAGCTCTGACTCTTACATCTTTATTGTCAGTCATGAACCTCCTTTATATCTTTTTCTTTAAGTTCTATTCTCTAGAAGAGGTGGAATCCTTTATATCTTTTGATTGGTTTACTTTATATCTTTTTATTAGTTTAACTTTCCTATTTTTGGTTTTTGAATCGAAAAAGAAAAAAAAATCAATAAGAATTCTTAACTAGTTATTACATTTCAAAAGATTTTTTTGAAATTCTTTATCTAGTTAATTACATTACATATGTATTTTTTTAAGTTAAGTATAAGTAATAAAAAATAGAATCAAAATGAAGGAATACAATTTCTTTCTAACTATCTAGTTTTATTATAAACCCTCATAACTTACTTATTTCAGTCTCTTCTTTTCGACTATGATTTCGTGTAGCTTACGCTAGACTTAGGTTTTGATTCAGATATCATTTGATTATTTCATTTATACTACTTATTACATTTCAAAAGATTTTTTTGAAATTATCTAGTTAATAGCTAAAAAGCCTTCTTCCTTATTAATAATATCCATTATTCTAGAACAGAATTTGATAAAAGAAGCTTTTTTGCAATAGAAACAAAGATGGGGAAAGAGTTACCTCTTGCTAAGGCAAAGCCTTTATTTAATGAAATTCTTTATTCTTTCATTAAGAACTAATCCAATCTCCCCAAGTAGGATTCGAACCTACGACCAATCAGTTAACAGCCGACCGCTCTACCACTGAGCTACTGAGGAACAACGGCAGATTCTACCTCTTAGAGTTCAACTTTTGTTCTCAACCCATAAACAATATAAGTCCCAAGCTTCCTTCGTAACTCCCGGAACTTCGTCGTAGTGTCCCCCTTCCATGTCTCATTTCATATATGGAAGATAGTATTCTCATATCATCAATATTTTTCTATTATACTAGAATATATATGCAAGATGATATTTGCATATAATCAATATATGACTCTCTCGAATATATATGTCAAACATCTTTTTTTTTTGAATCCATTCTGTCTTACTCTATCAAAAAAGCCTTCCAATCTATGTATCAAATAGAAGAAAAAGGAATGAAGACAAGAAATCATGGATTTTCACCTTTCCTTATTCAAGTAAAGATATGCATTTTTTGGTTGAAACTAGAAGGCCAAACGGCTGTAGATTCGGGGTTTTCACTTATAGCTGAGCATCAGGGAAAGGTCCTTTATACTGATAGTCAAAAGATCCTTTTTTCAAGGAATGGGAATACTGAAAGTATTCCTTTAGTTAAGTATCAAGGTTCCAACAAAAAAACTTTGATCCATCAAAAACCCCGGGTTCAGAGAGGTAAATGCGTTAAAAAAGGTCAAATTTTGGCGGACGGTGCCGCTACAGTTGATGGGGAACTTGCTTTAGGAAAAAACATATTAGTAGCTTATATACCATGGGAGGGTTATAATTCTGAAGATGCAGTACTAATTAGTGAACGTCTGATATATGAAGATATTTTTACTTCTTTTTCTATTCGGAGATATGAAATTAAGACTTATATGACAAATCAATTGGTTTGATACGAATAATGGAAGTCGTTTCAGTATGTTAAGGATACATATGTATCCACAATCTAGATAGAATTCGAAAATAGTCTATTTCCTATACCAATATAGGAATAAAGAAATTCGCAGAATTCTTAAAGACTTTTTTCCTTAATTTCTTTATAAATAGATACAAATATACATACCTTTTTTTTGTATTGTAAAGGGGTATCCAATCTTTGAATTTTTTTCTTTCTTTTTTCGAATATTTGAGTTATAGCCCTTTTTTTTTTGGAAACTCTGTTGCAGACTTTTGATTTCATCATAGCTATGCTACAGAATTTGAAAAATCTTATTCATTCTTACTGGTATGTATTTTCAATTTGAAGGGATTATATCCCGATAACATGATAGTTTTTAGAAACTCAGACCGGAGGTGCAGAATGCGAACTATCCAAGAACTCGAACTAGATGCGAATAAAGCAAAAAACCTAGTTCGATTGGAAATAAAAAGCCTTTTATTTTAGAGGAATTTACTGATTTGAATAATTCAGAACTTCAGCATCTCTACCGAGAGATTCATGAGGCAAGACGTTCTACCTATGAACCTGACACATTACCTTATGATGGCGTTATTGCGTTTATGTATTATATTCTAGAAAAATGTGATGAGAATTTCTTTGAATCTATTTCTGATCAAGAGAGATCTCTTATAAGAAAAACATCACATAGGACTATTCCAAACTATTCGTATTTGGTATATCTAAAAGGTGAAATAAAAGAAAAAATAAGAAGATTGGTCAAAGGACAAAATAGACCACCATTGCAGAAAGAAAAAATGTACCAGCTCAGTCTTTTTTTTCTTTTCTAGAAAAGGTTCTTGGGGACGAAATGTTCTTCAAGCCCAAGAAATAATTCTAAGATTTCTGAACCAAAAACTCCAGGTCCTAAAACTGAATAGAAAAGTTTTGGTCATGGTCCTGAAACCAAACAAAGAATTCTAAGATTTCTGAATTCTTAATATTCTTAATTATTAAGAAAATTTTTGTTAATAATTTTCTTATTGGCCAACATAAGCATAATATTGATCCAATTTTTTTTCTCACTGTTACTAAAAAGAGTGAAATGAATCCCCTTAATAAAAATAAAGGGGATTATTCTTGAAAATTATTAGTAGTTAATTTTCAGGTTTCCTTATTTGTCTTATTTTTATGTCGAAAATCCATATATGGACATAGATGGAGTTCACTAAAATTTCATGTGATTTATCAAACAGAATAGAAATTCCACTAGATTGATCTATAGATAGGGATCGTCGAGAAATAATGATCAACTATATTTTTTTCGATAAAAAGCTACTAAGCTTTTCAAAATTATTTGGAATGGAAATATGAGGATATCACAATGCTTAATCACATAGAATTGTACAACTTTTACAGTTACAGATTTATCACTAATGCTAACAAAAAATCAATAAGTCCTGTCTTTGTGGGAAAAGACAGACCTATTAACGGCCACGGACCTATTAATGGTCAAGTTTGATTTTAAAGAGTCACTGGAATCAGACTCGTTTAATGAAAAAGAGGATATTCATTCTGATTCAGAATCAGAAAAGGATATTGATCAAAAGGATATTGATTCTGATTCAGAATCAGAAAAGGAGGAAAAGGATATTGATTCTGATTCAGAATCAGAAAAGGAGGAATCAGATGATAAGGACTATGATTCTGATGAGTCCTATGATTCCGCTGACAAGGACTTTATCTTGTATCAAGAGTTGGAAGAGTTTTTTTAAGAAATCATTTTAGTCCTCTTCTTCACCAGATTGAGCGGTTCATAGAATACCATGAAGAAACTAAAACTCTTAATAGGTGTTCTCAATTTACTAGAAGAAATAAACAAGGGTGTTAAGTATTTCAAACCGTCAATCGACGATCCTTCAGAGGAGTTGGACCCATCGTATTCACTCCCATTTTCGGAATCCGAGTGGGAAGAGGGGGATTCGCAAATTAATGAGCTCCCTCCGAGCTATCGTTGCGAATTGATTTCTTACTGGGTCCGGGGTTCTATTTTCTCAAATAAAATATCGAGAAATCCAAATATCTACCTTTCGGGACCAAAGGTGATAAAATTTCTCCGGAAAATTTGTCACATAATCAAATCCTTCATTTGATTTGGATAGAATAACAAAGTAGTATATGAATCAATCCAAATTTTTGTGTGTACTAGATTCAAATAACTGGCATAATTCTGATTTTTTGATTTTTCCTGATCGGAAAAATCATCCATGAAAAAGAAAGAAAAAAGATAGAAAAATTTTGTTATTTATGGTCAAAAATTCATTCACTCCTATTATTCCACAAGAAGAAAACAAGGGTTCTGTTGAATTTCAAGTATTCAGTTTCACCAATAAGATACAGAGGCTTACTTCCCATTTAGAATTGCACAAAAAAGATTTTTTATCGGAAAGGGGTCTACGAAAAATTCTGGGAAAACGTCAACGGTTGCTGACTTATTTGTCAAAGAAAAATCGAGTACGTTATAATAAATTAATTGATCAGTTGAATATTCGAGAGCCACAAACTCGTTAATTTCATCGTTTGAATTTTTTTTTAGTAGTATTCGATTTTTCATTTTGATGAGCCTCACTTTGAGGAATTCATGGAATAATGAATTCAGGAAGAAAAGATATGACTGTACCGGTTACAAGAAAAGATCTCATGATAGTCAATATGGGTCCTCACCACCCATCAATGCATGGTGTTCTTCGACTGATCCTTACTCTCGATGGTGAAGATGTTATTGATTGTGAACCCATATTGGGCTATTTACACAGAGGAATGGAAAAAATAGCGGAAAACCGAACAATTATACAATATCTACCTTATGTAACACGGTGGGATTATTTAGCTACTATGTTCACAGAGGCAATAACGGTAAATGCACCAGAAAAATTGGAAAATGTTCAAGTACCTCAAAGAGCTAGCTATATCCGAGTTATTATGCTGGAATTGAGCCGTATAGCTTCTCATTTGTTATGGCTTGGACCTTTTATGGCAGATATCGGTGCACAGACTCCTTTCTTCTATATTTTCAGAGAGAGAGAATTGATATACAATCTATTCGAAGCCGCCACAGGTATGCGAATGATGCATAATTATTTCCGCATCGGGGGGGTAGCTGCTGATCTACCTTATGGATGGATAGAGAAATGTTTCGATTTCTGCGATTATTTCTTAACAGGAGTTGTTGAATATCAAAAACTTATTACACGGAATCCCATTTTTTTGGAACGAGTGGAAGGAGTGGGCATTATTGGTGGAGAAGAAGCAGTAAATTGGGGTTTATCCGGTCCAATGTTACGAGCTTCTGGAATCCAATGGGATCTTCGTAAAGTTGATAATTATGAGTGTTACAATGAATTCGATTGGGAAATCCAATGGCAAAAAGAAGGAGATTCATTAGCTCGTTATTTAGTACGAATCGGTGAAATGAGGGAATCCATAAAAATGATTCAACAGGCTCTAGAGGGAATTCCTGGAGGACCCTATGAGAGTTTAGAAGTCCGACGCTTTGATAGAGCAAAGAATTCCGAATGGAATGATTTTGCATATAGATTTATAAGTAAAAAACCTTCACCCAATTTTGAATTGTCGAAACAAGAACTTTATGTGAGAGTGGAAGCCCCAAAAGGGGAATTAGGGATTTATTTGATAGGAGATAATAGTGTTTTCCCCTGGAGATGGAAAATTCGTCCACCCGGTTTTATCAATTTGCAAATTCTTCCTCAGCTAGTTAAAAGAATGAAATTGGCTGATATCATGACGATATTAGGTAGTATAGATATCATTATGGGAGAAGTTGATCGTTGAAATGATAATTGATACGACAGAAGTACAAACTATCAATTCTTTCTCTACATCGGGATTTTTCAAAGAAGTCTATGGACTGATATGGATTGTACCTATTTTGACCCTGATATTGGGAATCACAATAGGAGTACTAGTAATTGTTTGGTTAGAAAGAGAAATATCTGCAGCGATCCAACAGCGTATTGGGCCTGAATATGCTGGTCCGTTGGGAATTCTTCAAGCTATAGCAGATGGGACTAAATTACTTTTGAAAGAGGATCTCCTCCCATCTCGAGGAGATATTCGTCTGTTTAGTGTCGGACCGTCTATAGCAGTCATATCAGTTCTACTAAGCTATTTAGTAATTCCTTTTGAGTATCGTCTTGTTTTAGCTGATCTCGGTATAGGTGTTTTTTTATGGATCGCCATTTCAAGTATTGCTCCTATTGGTCTTCTTATGTCAGGATATGGATCGAATAATAAATATTCCTTTTCAGGTGGTCTACGAGCTGCTGCTCAATCTATTAGTTATGAAATACCATTAACTCTATGTGTATTATCAATATCTCTACGTGTGATTCGTTGGAATATGAACTTTTACCTCTTTTTCTTCTAAAAATCAAAGAACAAAAAGAGGTTCAATGTATTGAATAGATATTCTCATTTTTTTATTCAGCATTCGGGTTGATGAGTTAAACCAGATAGTTATATGAGTGAAACAAAACAGCTTATCAATTTGTAGTAAGAATAAAAAATCTCATTCCCTATGTACAAGAATCAAGTTGAAGTAAACATAAGCAGCGTAAACTGTTTACCCCAAGATTCCGATTTTTTGATTAGTCATCATATCTTGAAGCGGGTGCAAACAAAAGATCAACTGTATGGAGTTTCTACTACTTTCTTTTATCTATACCGGCGATCAATCAAAAGTCAGTGGACAGTTAGGAACACCAAGGTACACAAAAGATTAGTAATCGAGATAATGTAAGGTATCAAAAAAGAGGTTTTTCCACATAAAACGAATCATAATAAGGACTTGAAATTTGTAGAAATGATCAAGTAGTACTTCCCTACGATTCCGATCTAGAGTATGCTCCTATTCACTGATTAAAGAAATGACTATCAAGAACGAATTAATCCTTTATTTTTTTTTGAAGTACCCTCCCCTGAGACAGAAGAAGAGGAAAAAAGAAATGGAATGCCATATATGGTATGAATAATAAAAAAAAATCTTTCTTTATTCTTTCTTCCATATTCATACATATACAATTCTTATCATGATTCATGAACTAATGCCTAATTCTTTATATTTATTGATATAACGAGTATTTTATTGAAAGATTCAGTTATTACCGAACAAAGAGAGATTCTCATTATAAAGGATAAGATCAATTCGGAAGCAACTTTTTGATTATTCTAGCAGACAGAATTCCATTGGTCTAATTTGGGACTCTCCGATCTATCTTTATTCTGTCTACCCCCAAAGAAAGATGCCGATAATACCGAACTAGTCCTTACATTTTTTGTGGCCATAGAGGAGCCGTATGAAGCTGAGGTTTCATGTACGGTTTTGAAATAGCGATGAAAACAGTCATGTTTTTTTCGACTATGATTATCTAACAGTTCAAGTACAGTTGATATAGTTGAAGCACAGTCCAAATATGGTTTTTGGGGGTGGAATCTGTGGCGTCAGCCTATAGGCTTTCTAGTTTTTCTAATTTCTTCTCTAGCCGAATGTGAGAGATTGCCTTTTGATTTACCAGAAGCAGAGGAGGAATTAGTAGCAGGTTATCAAACCGAATATTCGGGTATCAAATATGCTCTCTTTTATCTTGCTTCTTACCTAAATCTATTAGTTTCTTCATTATTTGTCACAATTCTTTACTTAGGTGGGTGGAATTTCTCTATTCCGTACATATCCATTCCTGAACTTTTCAAAATAAAGAAAATGGCTGGAATTTTTGGAATGACAATTGGTATCTTTATTACATTAGCTAAGGCTTATTTGTTTCTCTTCATTTCTATCACAACAAGATGGACTTTACCTAGGATGAGAATAGACCAGTTATTAAATCTTGGATGGAAATTTCTTTTACCTATTTCTCTAGGTAATCTTTTATTAACAACTTCTTCTCAACTTGTCTCACTATAAATAACAGAATACGATAACAAGATTCTCGATTCATAATATCTCTCAAACAAGAGAAAGAAACTTCCATTTTCTCATTGATATTTACAATATGTTCCCTATGGTAACTGGGTTCATGAATTATGGTCAACAAACAATACGAGCTGCAAGGTACATTGGTCAAAGTTTCATAATTACCTTATCCCACACAAATCGTTTACCTGTCACTATTCAATATCCTTATGAAAAATCGATCATGTCAGAGCGTTTCCGGGGTCGAATCCACTTTGAATTTGATAAATGTATTGCTTGTGAAGTATGTGTTCGTGTATGCCCGATAGATCTACCCCTTGTAGATTGGAGATTGGAAAGAGATATTAAAAAGAAACAATTGCTAAATTATAGTATTGATTTCGGGGTTTGTATATTTTGTGGTAATTGTGTCGAGTATTGTCCAACAAACTGTTTATCAATGACTGAAGAATATGAACTTTCTACTTATGATCGTCATGAATTGAATTATAATCAAATTGCTTTGGGTCGGTTACCAATCTCAATAATTGGAGATTACACAATTCAAACTCTTATGAATTCGACTCAAATCCAAATAGATAAAGAGAATTCCTTTGATTCAAGAACGATTACTAATTACTAAGATTTTTTTTGGTTAGTCAGTAACTACAAAGAAAACTCAAAACTATTGATTGTCGAAAATCACTCTTTGATTGAAACTGACAATCTGTTTTTCGTGATGGGATTATTTCGAAATATAAAATTTGAACCACTATTCAAACTAGTCTTTTTTCGGATAAAAATTCTATTTACATTAATCCATATTTCCTTTTCATTCTATGACAAATTTATCAGAAACTATATTTTATACAAGAAGAAAATAGGGTAATCCCTTTTCCTTTCCTGGACCTTTTAGTATGGTCATGATATATTTCAATTTCTTTGTTTTTTTTTACATAATGGATTTACCTCGACCAATACATGATATTCTTGTGGTATTTCTGGGATCAGTTCTTGTATTAGGGGGTCTAGGGGTAGTATTACTTACCAATCCAATTTATTCTGCCTTTTCGTTGGGATTTGTTCTTATTTCTATATCTTTATTCTATATTTCATTGAACTCCTATTTTGTAGCTGCCGCACAGCTCCTTATTTATGTCGGAGCCATAAATGTATTGATCTTATTTGCTGTAATGTTCATGAATGCTTCAGAATATTCCAAAGATTCCTATCTTTGGACCATTGGAGATGGGGTTACTTCAATGGTTTGTACAACTATTCTTTTTTCACTAATGACTACTATCCCAGATACATCATGGTACGGGATTCTTTGGACTACAAGATCAAACCAAATTATAGAACAGGACCTCATAAATAACGTTCAACAAATTGGGATTCATTTAGCAACAGATTTTTTTCTTCCCTTTGAACTCATTTCTATAATTCTTTTAGTTTCCTTGATAGGAGCAATTACTATGGCTCGACAATAAGAAATACTTAGATTAGAATGATTCCAAATTCTAAGAATTGATAATTCTTAATAAAAAAAATCCAAATTTTTTGTCCCTTTTTACCTTACTTTTTACCTTATTTTTTAATTGATTAAATTTTTAAGTAAAAAAAAGGTAAAATTGATTTTTTGGGTAAATAAAAATATCTTTATCTATCCTATTCCTATTTATTTGAATCGAAATAATATTTTATAATTTATAATATTTTCTCTTTTTACAATTTTGATAAAAAAAGTACGGAAATTTTTAATTTTTATATTTGACTTAAAATCGTATTGTCTTATTTCTTCTTTATTCTTTACACTATTCTTGAACTATTAATATTTAATATATTTTATTAAAAATAAGAATTAATTAATCAAATTTTCAGGAAAGGAAAAAATATCAATTAACAATTAAACTTCTTAATATCTTATGGAACTTATATATCAATATGCATGGATAATACCCTTTCTTTCACTTATAGTTCCAATAATAATAGGTATTGGACTTCTACTTATTTCGACAGCGACGAAAGAAATTCGTCGCATATGGGCTTTTCCAAGTATTTTCTTTTTAATCATAACTATGATATTTTCTTTAAATCTTTCTATTCAACAAATAAATGGGAATTTGATTTATCAATACCTATGGTCTTGGACCATTAATAAGGATTTTTCCTTAGAATTCGGATATTTGATTGATCCACTTACCTCAATTATGTTAATACTCATTACTACTGTCGGAATCACAGTTCTTATTTACAGCGATAATTATATGTCTCATGATCAAGGATATTTGAGATTTTTTGCTTATTTGAATTTTTTCAATGCTTCTATGTTGGGACTAGTTACAAGTTCAAATTTGATACAAATTTATGTTTTTTGGGAAATAGTGGGAATATCTTCCTATTTGTTAATAGGGTTTTGGTTTACACGACCGCTCGCTGCAAATGCCTGCCAAAAAGCCTTTATAACTAATCGTATAGGTGATTTTGGTTTATTATTAGGAATTTTAGGTTTTTATTGGATAATAGGTAGTTTCGAATTTCGAGATTTATTTGAAATAACCAATAATTTCATCCAAAAAAATGGAGTGAATTCTTTATTTACTACTTTATGTACCTTTTTACTATTTCTTGGTGCGATTGCTAAATCCGCACAATTTCCTCTTCACATATGGTTACCTGATGCCATGGAAGGACCTACTCCTATTTCTGCTCTTATACACGCCGCTACCATGGTAGCAGCGGGAGTTTTTCTTGTAGGTCGACTGTTTCCTCTTTTCTTAATAACACCTTATATAATGGATATAATTTCTTCAATAGGTTTAATAACTTTATTTTTAGGAGCTACTTTGGCTCTTGCTCAAAAAGACATTAAAAGAAGCTTAGCCTATTCTACAATGTCTCAATTGGGTTATATTATACTAGCTTTAGGTATAGGTTCGTTTCGAGCTGCTTTATTCCATTTGATAACCCATGCTTACTCTAAGGCTTTATTATTTTTAGGATCTGGATCTATTATTCATTCAATGGAACCTGTTGTTGGATATTCACCGGATAAAAATCAAAATATGGTTCTTATGGGTGGTTTAACTAACTATATCCCAATTACAAAAACTGCCTTTTTATTAGGTACACTCTCTCTTTGTGGTATTCCACCCCTTGCCTGTTTCTGGTCTAAAGATGAGATTCTTAGTAATAGTTGGTTACATTCTCCAATTTATGGGATAATAGCTTATTTCACTGCAGGATTAACAGCATTTTATATGTTTCGAGTATACTTACTTACTTTTGATGGATATTTACGTATTAATTTTCAAGCTTATAGTGGTACTAAAACAAATTTCTTTTATTCAATTTCTCTATGGGGTAAAAGCACATGTAACAAATCAAATACCAATAGAAGTTTGCCTTTATCAATAATAAATAAAAAAGTCTCCTTTTTTTCAAAAGAAAAAAAGAATAGTCTAAGAAGCTTCAAGATTTTTTTTGCAAATAAATATACTTCTTTATTTCCTCATGAATCAGACAATACTATGCTAATCCCTCTTCTCCTATTAATACTTTTTACTGTGTTCGTTGGTTTAATAGGAATTCACTTTGATGGAAGAGGACTCGATCTTGATTTATTATCAAGATGGTTAACTTTATCAAAAAATTCTTTCATCGAAAATTCAAATCAATATGTAATTTTTTATGAGTTCTTGCAAAATGTAATTTTTTCAGTAAGTATAGCAACTTTTGGATTATGCATAGCATTCATTTTTTACGGATCTATAAATTCCTTTTTTCCGAATTTATTTCTTATTAATTTATTTTTTAAAAAAGATGTTAAAAGAGATTTCCTAGACCAAATACAAAATGCAATATATAATTGGTCATATAATCGTGGTTACATAGATATTCTTTATACTAATGTTTTTACATTGGGTATAAGAAGATTAAGTAAATTCACTGAATTTTTTGATAAACATATCATTGATGGAATTCCAAATGGAATAGGTGTTACAAGTTTTTTTATAGGAGAAGGAGTTAGATTTATAGGAAATGGTAGAGTCTCTTTTTATTTATTCTTTTTTTTATCTTTTGTATCATTGTTTTTATTAATCTTCCTTTTTTTTTAATTCACATATTCTACACATATTCAAGAATTTTCTAACAAAAAATTTTTATTTATAAATGAAATATCTATTAAAATACATATCATATATTAAATAAACACATATATTATATAGAAATATAGAAGGAAAGGTTCTCTGTAGTTAAATACGTAATTAAATATCTTATAATTCATAATTTATATATGAAAAATTAATTAAATATCTTATAATTCATAATTTATATATTATATTAGAAATTAATTAATATATAACTAAACTAAAGTTTTCTAAAGAATTTAAAAGTCTTTCTTTTTCTTATCTTATAATTATAATATATATTATTATTAAGTTAATAAGATTCTCCTTTGTTTTTTCTATTATTTTATTCCTCTTTGTCTTTCATCTAAATATCTAATAATATATTAGCAAATACATTTTGTTTATAAAGTCAGATCAAAGAAAAATATCTAAGAGTTAATTCATTAATATTAGATATTTCTAAATTCTATTAGGAAAAATAAATAATATAAATATTATTTGGATATTTGTGTAACTGACCTATAGAATTTCAGTCATTTAAAAATCTTGAATTGCACTGAATTTCAAAATATAAGAAAGAAAAAGCAAGAATAATTTAATTAAGATAAGAAAGACACACAGTAAACTATAAGACACAAAAAATAGAATTTGAAAATAGACAAAACTTCAAAAATAATCCAGAAATGGAAATACATAAAGATACTTTATTTCAATTCTTAAAAAGTCTAACGCAAACTTAGAAATTACATCAATAGATTAGTAGCAAGAATAAGTTTCTTTTTTGTAAAATTATTTGGTATGCTAAATTAAATAAATATATATAAAATATATAATATAATTCTTTTTTTTTTTTGAAAAAATGTATTTCACATAAAAAAATAAAATAAAAAAAACTTTCAATGGCTGTTCCAAAAAAACGTACTTCTATTTCAAAAAAACGTATTCGTAAAAATATCTGGAGAAAAAAAGGATATTTAATTGCAATAAAAGCCTCTTCTTTAGCAAAATCACTTTCTATTGGAAATTCAAAAAGTTTTTTGAAACAAAAACCAAATAAAAGAGTTTTTGGTTTTTATGTATTTCTACAATAAAGTATTCTTTTAATAAATATAGATAGATTAAAATGCTATAGATAGTTTAAAATGCTAATAAAAAACTAGCTTTGAAATAAATAATTCATTTTAAATTAATTTAATTCTTATTTTTAAGAATTAATTTTTATTAATTTAGAAATTTTAGTTAAGATTAGACTTTAATTAGAACTACAAATTATATATAATTTTAATTTATAGAATTTATAATTCTAAAATGGAAATGGATATCTTAGGATTTCAATTACTTAATTAAGTAACAATTTACTTATTCTTATTAATTAACTTTTCACAATAGAAGAAAAGATTTTTTTCTATTGTGAAAAGTTTAAGAGAATTTAAATTAAATTTGAGATTTCAATATTTCCTATCCTATATATATAGTTTTTTTATTAAAAAAAAATTTCTAATTTACTGTTTGTTTATTTTAACATTCAAAAATAAAAAAATATAAATGATAAAAAATTTGCATTTATTTTTTTATTTTATTCTACTAGAATATTAAAAAATAAAAAAATATTAATGATAAAAACTTTGCATTTTGTTTTTTATTCTACTATAATATTAAAAAGACTAAATTCTTTTTGTTTTTTGTAAATATTACATTACAAAAAAAATTATTTTTCTTCCTATCATTATTGATACAGAAAAAAAGATAAATGAGAAAAAATTTTAGCAATGGTAAGTTTCATAAAAAAAGTAAGATTTTGTCATTGAGGATTTCAAAATAAAATGAAAAAAAATCTTTTCTTTTTATCGATTCTAAAATTTCTTATTTCAAATAAAATTTTTGAATCTTGACGATTAAACATAAATTGGCTTATTATTTAAAAAAAGCCGCCATGGTGAAATTGGTAGACACGCTGCTCTTAGGAAGCAGTGCCTAGTGTATCTCGGTTCGAGTCCGAGTGGCGGCATGGCTATATATATGTTATAATATATTTTGAAATTATAAATTCAAAATTCTGTAGAAAAAATTCTTTTATGATATTTCTAACTGTAGAATATATATTAAATCATATTTCTTTTTCAATTACTTCAATTGTTATTATAATTAACTTGATTATCTTATTATTTGGTGATATTCTTGAGTTACGTAATTCTTTAGAGAAAGGGATGATTATTACTTTTTTCTCTACAATTGCATTTTTAATTTTTCGTTGGATTTATTCAGGACACTTTCCATTAAGTAATTTATATGAGTCTTTAATCTTTCTTTCATGTAGTCTCTGTGTTATTCATATGGTTCCAAAGACTCGAAACCATAATTATGAGTTAAACACAATAATTACACCAAGTACCATTTTTACTCAAGCTTTTGCGACATCAGGTTTCTGTCTCTCAGCAGAAATTAATAAATCCACAATATTAGTACCTGCACTGCAATCTCAGTGGTTAATAATGCATGTAAGTATGATGTTGCTGAGTTATGCAGCTCTTTTATGCGGGTCTTTATTATCAGTTGCTCTTTTAATTCTTACATGTCAAAAAAAGATTGATTCTTTTGTGATTGAGAAATTACGTCGTTCCGTTCCGAATGGTCAAATTCATTATTGGAAAGAAAAGATAAATCTTTTGAAAAAAAGCTCCTTCCCTTTATTTACAAATTATTACAAATATGAATTATTTGAGCGTTTGGATTATTGGAGTTATCGTGTTATTACTCTCGGATTTATCATTTTAACTTTGGGTATTCTTTGTGGAGCAGTATGGGCTAATGAAGCTTGGGGATCCTATTGGAATTGGGATCCCAAAGAAACTTGGGCATTTATAACTTGGACAATATTTGCAATTTATTTACATATTAGAATACACCAAAATTGGAAAGGTATAAATTCTGCATTTATAGCTTCTATCGGATTTCTTATTATTTGGATATGTTATTTTGGTATCAATCTGTTAGGAATAGGTTTACATAGCTACGGTTCATTCAGATTTATATGATTTAAATATAGTTGAATTCATTAATATATATATTTTTTTAATTTTAAATATATATATTTAAAAAAACTTTATATGCTTTAATGGAAGAACATATAACATTTAAAAATTCTTTTACTCTGAACCTTTTTCGACTGAAAAAAATGGTTCATTTTTTTTTTAATTCTAAGTATCCTATATATAAATATATATATATATATATATTTATTTATTTAGGATACCAAAAAATTTTTTAGTATTAGTATCCCATAAAAAAGAATTTTTCGGTATCCTAAATAAAGAATATCAAAAAACCCTACAGGTAATGAATATTACCGATATTAACATTGGTACAAAACTTTATTATATTAGGACAATACTTTAAAAATTTTTTGTAAAAAATCTCTTCTCTTAAAGTAAAGTCACAAAATGATTTATTTATATAATAAAGAAGTTGACCATGATAGCTGCACCTTCAAGGTAGTTCTGTCAAATCTGAATTATCATCATCTTTATCGCTTTTGTCATTCAAAAATAGAAGTGAAGAAAATAGGTCTAATTTCTTGGGAGTCTCTAAGTATTTCATTGCTATATAGATTATTCATAGCAGAGCAAGAATCAGATGAAGATAGTATTCTCTTTCTTTTGTAAGAGAAATAGTATTCTCTTTCTTTTGTAAGAGAAATAAAACCACCCATCTTTGAATCATTTTAAATTAAAATGGTTTTTCATTCATAATTAAACCCTTTTTTAGATCGTTTTTTTTTCAATAAAATTCATTCTTTTATCCAACTTAGAAGATGAATGAAGATGAATTCTGAGTCCCAAGAATTCATAGAGCCATCCTCACCTACTTTGACTATAAAAGTAGTCAGAGTCATCGATTTTGACTGAAAATAAGTCAATCCTGCAGCAAAAAAATATTGCTTTAAAAAAAGATTTATGTTGGGTATACTGTAATCCTCCTAAAAATGTTCTATTCTAAAATAGAACAGTCGAATTTTTATTATAATGCTAATAAAAAAAAATTTTAAAATTGGATTTTGCATTAAAAGAATTATAATATAGATCGATGATCCTCGATCTATACGAGGGACAGAAGGATTCGAATCTTCTATTGTATTTGTAATTAGAAAAGAATTCTTGCACGTAACAGAAGAACACTCCTTTGCTGCTTTAATAAAGCTCTCATTTCCATCAATTTCCTATTACTATTCAAATTGAATAGCCAATATAATATATGTATATGTAAAAGAAGAATTCGAATCTTTTCTGATTTAGTTTTTTAAGTTATTAATTCGTCTCTTTTTATTTTTTTATTATTGTGTATTTATAATAAATATAGCGACTTTATTTTATGAAGGTCCTTTTTGCAAACTAAGGAATTTTTTAAAAGAAAATCGCAATTTTATTATCAAATATCAAAAAAGGAATTATTTCTAATAAAAAAAATAATAATTGTGGTTTCATTGTTTTATTATAATTATTTTAATTATAATCAAAAAAGCAAATTCTTAAAAAGAATTCATATAAAAAAAATAAACACCAATCAAAAATAAAAATGAAAAGATTTTTATTTTTAATAGTCTAATATTCTACATTTTGACTATTGAAAGTGTAAAAAAGTTCTAGGTTTAATATTTAATTAAATTTAAATTAAACCAAAATTAGTTTGAAAATAGAAATTTGTATTTCGATTAAAAAAAAAAAAAAAGATCAAAAAGATTTCTTCACTATTTTTTTTTAGCAAAAGATTTTCAATTATAGAGAATCTATAAAAAAGGAAAAAAAGCCCGCTATCGGAGTTGAACCGATGACCATCGCATTACAAATGCGATGCTCTAACCTCTGAGCTAAGTGGGCTTACATAATAAAAAAATTGTCGAAACTTAAAAAATCTCAGATCTAAATTTTGAATTTAGATATTTGAATTTAGATATAAGATATATAAGAAAAAAATATAAGAAAAAAAGATTGTTTTTTCCAATCTAATGAAAACGTTTTTTTTGAGTTTTTGATAATTTTTTTTAATTTTCAAAAACTCAACATATATCTGATTAAAATTTCGTTCATTATGAAATAAAATGAAAAAATATTTTACCTAATTCATTTAATTAGAAAAATTCTATTTTATTATAGAAGCATTTTCTTCTTAAAAAAAGATAAAACATTATCCATTATAATAATTAGATAAGATAGTTTGTACTCTCTCAATTGATAATGAGAAAACAAAATCAGGATAAATACCAATTCCTATTATTGGTAAAAAAAGACAGATTGAAAGGAAGAGTTCTCGTGATCCAGAATCCGAATCAAAAAAATTCGAGTTTGAAACATGAAATAATTTGTAACCGTAAAACATCTGACGTAATATAGATAACAAATAAATAGGAGTTAATATTACTCCAATAGCCATTACGAAAGTAATTATTATTTTTGGTATTAAAAGATATTTTTGACTAGTAATAAATCCTAAAAATACTACAAATTCTGCAATAAAACCGCTTAGTCCTGGTAATGCAAAAGAAGCCATAGAGAAACTACTGAACAAAGTAAATAGTTTTGGCATTAATATAGATATCCCTCCCATTTCTTCAAGATAAACAAGACGACTTCTATCACAACTCGTCCCTACCAAGAAAAAAAAGGCAGCACCAATAAATCCATGAGAAAGTATTTGTAAAATAGCTCCATTTAGTCCTATATCAGTTATAGAACCAATTCCTATAGCTATGAAACCCATATGAGATATAGAAGAATATGCTATTCTTTTTTTTAAATTGCGTTGACCAAAAGAAGTTGAAGCTCCATAAATAATTTGTATCGTTCCTATTATTATTAACCAAGGAGAAAATATAGAATGAGCATGGGGTAATAATTCCATATTAATCCGAATTAATCCATATGCTCCCATTTTTAATAAAATTCCAGCTAAGAGCATACATGTACTATAATGTGCTTCTCCGTGGGTATCTGGTAACCATGTATGCAGGGGTATAATAGGCAATTTGATAGCATATGCAATAAGAAACCCAATATAAAATGTTATCTCTAATACAACAGGATATGATTGATTAATTAATTTTTCAAAATCTAGTACTGGTTTATTAGAAGCATATAAACCCATACCCAGAACTCCAGTTAATAAAAAGATAGATCCTGCTGCTGTGTATAAAATGAATTTAGTAGCCGAATAAAGACGTTTCTTACCCCCCCACATGGATAAAAGTAAGTAAACGGGAATTAATTCTAATTCCCACATGATAAAGAAAAGTAAAAGGTTTTGAGAAAAAAATAATCCCATTTGAGCGCTATACATTGCTAATAATAGAAAATAAAACAATTGGCAATTTCGAGTAATTGGCCAAGCTGCTAAACAGGCCAAAGTAGTAATAAAGCCTGTCAGTAAAATAGGTTCTATGGAAATTCCATCAACTCCCAATCTCCAGTGGAAATCAAAAACATCTATCCATTTCAAATTTTCCTGAAGTTGGATTAATTTAACATCAAATTGGAAATAATAACAAAATACATAAGCTGTTAGAATAAGTTCTAATAAACATATATATAGCGTATACCATCGATATATCTTGTTTCCTTTATGAGGAAAAAGGAAAATAAAAGAACCTGCGAATATAGGAAAAACAACAAGTATTGTTAACCAAGGAAAATAATTCATGAATGATAAGAACGAGATACGTTTTGACCAGAGAAACCCGTGCTCGAGATTAAAGCTTTAATCGAGTACGGGTTTTTTCGGTAAATAGGAATCAAAAGATTCAGATGGAACTTTTTCTAACGTATCAATAAGCTAGAGCCATGCTACGAGTTGTTTCAGGCCCTAGATAAACACGGACACTTAAAAAATCTGTCGGGCAGGCAGATTCACATCTTTTACAACCTACACAATCTTCCGTTCTTGGTGCGGAAGCAATTTGTTTGGCTTTACATCCATTCCAAGATATCATTTCCAATACATCCGTAGGACAAGCTCGCACACATTGAGTACACCCTATACAGGTATCGTAAATTTTTACTGAATGTGACATTGAATTTCTAAATTAAAATTTTGGAAATTAAAAATTTTCGATCTGGTCAAAGTAGTAAAGGAGTCAATTATATTTTAGACACCAGATGAAGCAGTGGTTTATTAAAAATTGAACAATAAAATTTTATTTAATTTAATATATTTAAATTAATAAAAAAAAAATTATTATTTTATATATAATGGATTGGTACTTAAAAAAAAGGCCAAAAGATTAAGAATTTGATCTCAACAATCATTACTAGATTAATTAGAATTATACGTACTAAATACGAATTTTTCAAAAATTGCTTTTTCTTATTTCACTAAGAATTTTTCTTATTTCACTAAGAATATAATATCAAAAATTCAAAAAAAAAAAAAATGAATAAAGTACTAAAATTAAGTTAAGTTTCTTTTCGATGGTTTATCTTTATTATATTATAAATATAACTAATTATTTAAGAAATTTGATTGATTGATACTAGTTGATTTTCGATTACGATGAATGGATGAAACAATGGCTAATCCGATAGCCGCTTCAGCAGCTGCAATAGCTATAACAAAAATGGATAAAATGTCTCCTTTTAATTGTCGATTATCAACCATGTTAGAAAAAGTTACAAGATTTATATTAACAGAATTAAGTATAAGTTCAATGCACATAAGTGCCCTAACCATATTTCGACTTGTTATTAATCCGTAGAGACCAATAGAGAATAAATAAACACTGAAAAAAAGCGTATGTTCAAACATGATTTTTAACTCCTTAATTTTTCAATTTTTATAAAAAAAAATATGTATATATATATATATATATTTACTATTACTATTATTTAGTATTTAGATTTACGATTATGTTTTTTGAGGTAAAAAGGGACAAAAAATTTGGATTTTTTTTATTAAGAATTATCAATTCTTAGAATTTGGAATCATTCTAATCTAAGTATTTCTTATTGTCGAGCCATAGTAATTGCTCCTATCAAGGAAACTAAAAGAATTATAGAAATGAGTTCAAAGGGAAGAAAAAAATCTGTTGCTAAATGAATCCCAATTTGTTGAACGTTATTTATGAGGTCCTGTTCTATAATTTGGTTTGATCTTGTAGTCCAAAGAATCCCGTACCATGATGTATCTGGGATAGTAGTCATTAGTGAAAAAAGAATAGTTGTACAAACCATTGAAGTAACCCCATCTCCAATGGTCCAAAGATAGGAATCTTTGGAATATTCTGAAGCATTCATGAACATTACAGCAAATAAGATCAATACATTTATGGCTCCGACATAAATAAGGAGCTGTGCGGCAGCTACAAAATAGGAGTTCAATGAAATATAGAATAAAGATATAGAAATAAGAACAAATCCCAACGAAAAGGCAGAATAAATTGGATTGGTAAGTAATACTACCCCTAGACCCCCTAATACAAGAACTGATCCCAGAAATACCACAAGAATATCATGTATTGGTCGAGGTAAATCCATTATGTAAAAAAAAACAAAGAAATTGAAATATATCATGACCATACTAAAAGGTCCAGGAAAGGAAAAGGGATTACCCTATTTTCTTCTTGTATAAAATATAGTTTCTGATAAATTTGTCATAGAATGAAAAGGAAATATGGATTAATGTAAATAGAATTTTTATCCGAAAAAAGACTAGTTTGAATAGTGGTTCAAATTTTATATTTCGAAATAATCCCATCACGAAAAACAGATTGTCAGTTTCAATCAAAGAGTGATTTTCGACAATCAATAGTTTTGAGTTTTCTTTGTAGTTACTGACTAACCAAAAAAAATCTTAGTAATTAGTAATCGTTCTTGAATCAAAGGAATTCTCTTTATCTATTTGGATTTGAGTCGAATTCATAAGAGTTTGAATTGTGTAATCTCCAATTATTGAGATTGGTAACCGACCCAAAGCAATTTGATTATAATTCAATTCATGACGATCATAAGTAGAAAGTTCATATTCTTCAGTCATTGATAAACAGTTTGTTGGACAATACTCGACACAATTACCACAAAATATACAAACCCCGAAATCAATACTATAATTTAGCAATTGTTTCTTTTTAATATCTCTTTCCAATCTCCAATCTACAAGGGGTAGATCTATCGGGCATACACGAACACATACTTCACAAGCAATACATTTATCAAATTCAAAGTGGATTCGACCCCGGAAACGCTCTGACATGATCGATTTTTCATAAGGATATTGAATAGTGACAGGTAAACGATTTGTGTGGGATAAGGTAATTATGAAACTTTGACCAATGTACCTTGCAGCTCGTATTGTTTGTTGACCATAATTCATGAACCCAGTTACCATAGGGAACATATTGTAAATATCAATGAGAAAATGGAAGTTTCTTTCTCTTGTTTGAGAGATATTATGAATCGAGAATCTTGTTATCGTATTCTGTTATTTATAGTGAGACAAGTTGAGAAGAAGTTGTTAATAAAAGATTACCTAGAGAAATAGGTAAAAGAAATTTCCATCCAAGATTTAATAACTGGTCTATTCTCATCCTAGGTAAAGTCCATCTTGTTGTGATAGAAATGAAGAGAAACAAATAAGCCTTAGCTAATGTAATAAAGATACCAATTGTCATTCCAAAAATTCCAGCCATTTTCTTTATTTTGAAAAGTTCAGGAATGGATATGTACGGAATAGAGAAATTCCACCCACCTAAGTAAAGAATTGTGACAAATAATGAAGAAACTAATAGATTTAGGTAAGAAGCAAGATAAAAGAGAGCATATTTGATACCCGAATATTCGGTTTGATAACCTGCTACTAATTCCTCCTCTGCTTCTGGTAAATCAAAAGGCAATCTCTCACATTCGGCTAGAGAAGAAATTAGAAAAACTAGAAAGCCTATAGGCTGACGCCACAGATTCCACCCCCAAAAACCATATTTGGACTGTGCTTCAACTATATCAACTGTACTTGAACTGTTAGATAATCATAGTCGAAAAAAACATGACTGTTTTCATCGCTATTTCAAAACCGTACATGAAACCTCAGCTTCATACGGCTCCTCTATGGCCACAAAAAATGTAAGGACTAGTTCGGTATTATCGGCATCTTTCTTTGGGGGTAGACAGAATAAAGATAGATCGGAGAGTCCCAAATTAGACCAATGGAATTCTGTCTGCTAGAATAATCAAAAAGTTGCTTCCGAATTGATCTTATCCTTTATAATGAGAATCTCTCTTTGTTCGGTAATAACTGAATCTTTCAATAAAATACTCGTTATATCAATAAATATAAAGAATTAGGCATTAGTTCATGAATCATGATAAGAATTGTATATGTATGAATATGGAAGAAAGAATAAAGAAAGATTTTTTTTTATTATTCATACCATATATGGCATTCCATTTCTTTTTTCCTCTTCTTCTGTCTCAGGGGAGGGTACTTCAAAAAAAAATAAAGGATTAATTCGTTCTTGATAGTCATTTCTTTAATCAGTGAATAGGAGCATACTCTAGATCGGAATCGTAGGGAAGTACTACTTGATCATTTCTACAAATTTCAAGTCCTTATTATGATTCGTTTTATGTGGAAAAACCTCTTTTTTGATACCTTACATTATCTCGATTACTAATCTTTTGTGTACCTTGGTGTTCCTAACTGTCCACTGACTTTTGATTGATCGCCGGTATAGATAAAAGAAAGTAGTAGAAACTCCATACAGTTGATCTTTTGTTTGCACCCGCTTCAAGATATGATGACTAATCAAAAAATCGGAATCTTGGGGTAAACAGTTTACGCTGCTTATGTTTACTTCAACTTGATTCTTGTACATAGGGAATGAGATTTTTTATTCTTACTACAAATTGATAAGCTGTTTTGTTTCACTCATATAACTATCTGGTTTAACTCATCAACCCGAATGCTGAATAAAAAAATGAGAATATCTATTCAATACATTGAACCTCTTTTTGTTCTTTGATTTTTAGAAGAAAAAGAGGTAAAAGTTCATATTCCAACGAATCACACGTAGAGATATTGATAATACACATAGAGTTAATGGTATTTCATAACTAATAGATTGAGCAGCAGCTCGTAGACCACCTGAAAAGGAATATTTATTATTCGATCCATATCCTGACATAAGAAGACCAATAGGAGCAATACTTGAAATGGCGATCCATAAAAAAACACCTATACCGAGATCAGCTAAAACAAGACGATACTCAAAAGGAATTACTAAATAGCTTAGTAGAACTGATATGACTGCTATAGACGGTCCGACACTAAACAGACGAATATCTCCTCGAGATGGGAGGAGATCCTCTTTCAAAAGTAATTTAGTCCCATCTGCTATAGCTTGAAGAATTCCCAACGGACCAGCATATTCAGGCCCAATACGCTGTTGGATCGCTGCAGATATTTCTCTTTCTAACCAAACAATTACTAGTACTCCTATTGTGATTCCCAATATCAGGGTCAAAATAGGTACAATCCATATCAGTCCATAGACTTCTTTGAAAAATCCCGATGTAGAGAAAGAATTGATAGTTTGTACTTCTGTCGTATCAATTATCATTTCAACGATCAACTTCTCCCATAATGATATCTATACTACCTAATATCGTCATGATATCAGCCAATTTCATTCTTTTAACTAGCTGAGGAAGAATTTGCAAATTGATAAAACCGGGTGGACGAATTTTCCATCTCCAGGGGAAAACACTATTATCTCCTATCAAATAAATCCCTAATTCCCCTTTTGGGGCTTCCACTCTCACATAAAGTTCTTGTTTCGACAATTCAAAATTGGGTGAAGGTTTTTTACTTATAAATCTATATGCAAAATCATTCCATTCGGAATTCTTTGCTCTATCAAAGCGTCGGACTTCTAAACTCTCATAGGGTCCTCCAGGAATTCCCTCTAGAGCCTGTTGAATCATTTTTATGGATTCCCTCATTTCACCGATTCGTACTAAATAACGAGCTAATGAATCTCCTTCTTTTTGCCATTGGATTTCCCAATCGAATTCATTGTAACACTCATAATTATCAACTTTACGAAGATCCCATTGGATTCCAGAAGCTCGTAACATTGGACCGGATAAACCCCAATTTACTGCTTCTTCTCCACCAATAATGCCCACTCCTTCCACTCGTTCCAAAAAAATGGGATTCCGTGTAATAAGTTTTTGATATTCAACAACTCCTGTTAAGAAATAATCGCAGAAATCGAAACATTTCTCTATCCATCCATAAGGTAGATCAGCAGCTACCCCCCCGATGCGGAAATAATTATGCATCATTCGCATACCTGTGGCGGCTTCGAATAGATTGTATATCAATTCTCTCTCTCTGAAAATATAGAAGAAAGGAGTCTGTGCACCGATATCTGCCATAAAAGGTCCAAGCCATAACAAATGAGAAGCTATACGGCTCAATTCCAGCATAATAACTCGGATATAGCTAGCTCTTTGAGGTACTTGAACATTTTCCAATTTTTCTGGTGCATTTACCGTTATTGCCTCTGTGAACATAGTAGCTAAATAATCCCACCGTGTTACATAAGGTAGATATTGTATAATTGTTCGGTTTTCCGCTATTTTTTCCATTCCTCTGTGTAAATAGCCCAATATGGGTTCACAATCAATAACATCTTCACCATCGAGAGTAAGGATCAGTCGAAGAACACCATGCATTGATGGGTGGTGAGGACCCATATTGACTATCATGAGATCTTTTCTTGTAACCGGTACAGTCATATCTTTTCTTCCTGAATTCATTATTCCATGAATTCCTCAAAGTGAGGCTCATCAAAATGAAAAATCGAATACTACTAAAAAAAAATTCAAACGATGAAATTAACGAGTTTGTGGCTCTCGAATATTCAACTGATCAATTAATTTATTATAACGTACTCGATTTTTCTTTGACAAATAAGTCAGCAACCGTTGACGTTTTCCCAGAATTTTTCGTAGACCCCTTTCCGATAAAAAATCTTTTTTGTGCAATTCTAAATGGGAAGTAAGCCTCTGTATCTTATTGGTGAAACTGAATACTTGAAATTCAACAGAACCCTTGTTTTCTTCTTGTGGAATAATAGGAGTGAATGAATTTTTGACCATAAATAACAAAATTTTTCTATCTTTTTTCTTTCTTTTTCATGGATGATTTTTCCGATCAGGAAAAATCAAAAAATCAGAATTATGCCAGTTATTTGAATCTAGTACACACAAAAATTTGGATTGATTCATATACTACTTTGTTATTCTATCCAAATCAAATGAAGGATTTGATTATGTGACAAATTTTCCGGAGAAATTTTATCACCTTTGGTCCCGAAAGGTAGATATTTGGATTTCTCGATATTTTATTTGAGAAAATAGAACCCCGGACCCAGTAAGAAATCAATTCGCAACGATAGCTCGGAGGGAGCTCATTAATTTGCGAATCCCCCTCTTCCCACTCGGATTCCGAAAATGGGAGTGAATACGATGGGTCCAACTCCTCTGAAGGATCGTCGATTGACGGTTTGAAATACTTAACACCCTTGTTTATTTCTTCTAGTAAATTGAGAACACCTATTAAGAGTTTTAGTTTCTTCATGGTATTCTATGAACCGCTCAATCTGGTGAAGAAGAGGACTAAAATGATTTCTTAAAAAAACTCTTCCAACTCTTGATACAAGATAAAGTCCTTGTCAGCGGAATCATAGGACTCATCAGAATCATAGTCCTTATCATCTGATTCCTCCTTTTCTGATTCTGAATCAGAATCAATATCCTTTTCCTCCTTTTCTGATTCTGAATCAGAATCAATATCCTTTTGATCAATATCCTTTTCTGATTCTGAATCAGAATGAATATCCTCTTTTTCATTAAACGAGTCTGATTCCAGTGACTCTTTAAAATCAAACTTGACCATTAATAGGTCCGTGGCCGTTAATAGGTCTGTCTTTTCCCACAAAGACAGGACTTATTGATTTTTTGTTAGCATTAGTGATAAATCTGTAACTGTAAAAGTTGTACAATTCTATGTGATTAAGCATTGTGATATCCTCATATTTCCATTCCAAATAATTTTGAAAAGCTTAGTAGCTTTTTATCGAAAAAAATATAGTTGATCATTATTTCTCGACGATCCCTATCTATAGATCAATCTAGTGGAATTTCTATTCTGTTTGATAAATCACATGAAATTTTAGTGAACTCCATCTATGTCCATATATGGATTTTCGACATAAAAATAAGACAAATAAGGAAACCTGAAAATTAACTACTAATAATTTTCAAGAATAATCCCCTTTATTTTTATTAAGGGGATTCATTTCACTCTTTTTAGTAACAGTGAGAAAAAAAATTGGATCAATATTATGCTTATGTTGGCCAATAAGAAAATTATTAACAAAAATTTTCTTAATAATTAAGAATATTAAGAATTCAGAAATCTTAGAATTCTTTGTTTGGTTTCAGGACCATGACCAAAACTTTTCTATTCAGTTTTAGGACCTGGAGTTTTTGGTTCAGAAATCTTAGAATTATTTCTTGGGCTTGAAGAACATTTCGTCCCCAAGAACCTTTTCTAGAAAAGAAAAAAAAGACTGAGCTGGTACATTTTTTCTTTCTGCAATGGTGGTCTATTTTGTCCTTTGACCAATCTTCTTATTTTTTCTTTTATTTCACCTTTTAGATATACCAAATACGAATAGTTTGGAATAGTCCTATGTGATGTTTTTCTTATAAGAGATCTCTCTTGATCAGAAATAGATTCAAAGAAATTCTCATCACATTTTTCTAGAATATAATACATAAACGCAATAACGCCATCATAAGGTAATGTGTCAGGTTCATAGGTAGAACGTCTTGCCTCATGAATCTCTCGGTAGAGATGCTGAAGTTCTGAATTATTCAAATCAGTAAATTCCTCTAAAATAAAAGGCTTTTTATTTCCAATCGAACTAGGTTTTTTGCTTTATTCGCATCTAGTTCGAGTTCTTGGATAGTTCGCATTCTGCACCTCCGGTCTGAGTTTCTAAAAACTATCATGTTATCGGGATATAATCCCTTCAAATTGAAAATACATACCAGTAAGAATGAATAAGATTTTTCAAATTCTGTAGCATAGCTATGATGAAATCAAAAGTCTGCAACAGAGTTTCCAAAAAAAAAAGGGCTATAACTCAAATATTCGAAAAAAGAAAGAAAAAAATTCAAAGATTGGATACCCCTTTACAATACAAAAAAAAGGTATGTATATTTGTATCTATTTATAAAGAAATTAAGGAAAAAAGTCTTTAAGAATTCTGCGAATTTCTTTATTCCTATATTGGTATAGGAAATAGACTATTTTCGAATTCTATCTAGATTGTGGATACATATGTATCCTTAACATACTGAAACGACTTCCATTATTCGTATCAAACCAATTGATTTGTCATATAAGTCTTAATTTCATATCTCCGAATAGAAAAAGAAGTAAAAATATCTTCATATATCAGACGTTCACTAATTAGTACTGCATCTTCAGAATTATAACCCTCCCATGGTATATAAGCTACTAATATGTTTTTTCCTAAAGCAAGTTCCCCATCAACTGTAGCGGCACCGTCCGCCAAAATTTGACCTTTTTTAACGCATTTACCTCTCTGAACCCGGGGTTTTTGATGGATCAAAGTTTTTTTGTTGGAACCTTGATACTTAACTAAAGGAATACTTTCAGTATTCCCATTCCTTGAAAAAAGGATCTTTTGACTATCAGTATAAAGGACCTTTCCCTGATGCTCAGCTATAAGTGAAAACCCCGAATCTACAGCCGTTTGGCCTTCTAGTTTCAACCAAAAAATGCATATCTTTACTTGAATAAGGAAAGGTGAAAATCCATGATTTCTTGTCTTCATTCCTTTTTCTTCTATTTGATACATAGATTGGAAGGCTTTTTTGATAGAGTAAGACAGAATGGATTCAAAAAAAAAAGATGTTTGACATATATATTCGAGAGAGTCATATATTGATTATATGCAAATATCATCTTGCATATATATTCTAGTATAATAGAAAAATATTGATGATATGAGAATACTATCTTCCATATATGAAATGAGACATGGAAGGGGGACACTACGACGAAGTTCCGGGAGTTACGAAGGAAGCTTGGGACTTATATTGTTTATGGGTTGAGAACAAAAGTTGAACTCTAAGAGGTAGAATCTGCCGTTGTTCCTCAGTAGCTCAGTGGTAGAGCGGTCGGCTGTTAACTGATTGGTCGTAGGTTCGAATCCTACTTGGGGAGATTGGATTAGTTCTTAATGAAAGAATAAAGAATTTCATTAAATAAAGGCTTTGCCTTAGCAAGAGGTAACTCTTTCCCCATCTTTGTTTCTATTGCAAAAAAGCTTCTTTTATCAAATTCTGTTCTAGAATAATGGATATTATTAATAAGGAAGAAGGCTTTTTAGCTATTAACTAGATAATTTCAAAAAAATCTTTTGAAATGTAATAAGTAGTATAAATGAAATAATCAAATGATATCTGAATCAAAACCTAAGTCTAGCGTAAGCTACACGAAATCATAGTCGAAAAGAAGAGACTGAAATAAGTAAGTTATGAGGGTTTATAATAAAACTAGATAGTTAGAAAGAAATTGTATTCCTTCATTTTGATTCTATTTTTTATTACTTATACTTAACTTAAAAAAATACATATGTAATGTAATTAACTAGATAAAGAATTTCAAAAAAATCTTTTGAAATGTAATAACTAGTTAAGAATTCTTATTGATTTTTTTTTCTTTTTCGATTCAAAAACCAAAAATAGGAAAGTTAAACTAATAAAAAGATATAAAGTAAACCAATCAAAAGATATAAAGGATTCCACCTC